GCTTCACATTTGGAATTACACAAAAAAGATTTTTCATCGGAAAGAGGTCTACGAAGACTTTTGGGAAAACGTCAACGTTTGCTGGCTTATTTGGCTAAGAAAAATAGAGTACGTTANATCAGTCAGTTGGATATTCGGGAGAAGTAATTTAATCGTTCGAATTTTTTTCTTATTTTATTAGTAGTCTTTTCTTATTTTATTAGTAGTCTTTATAGTAGTCTTAGATTTTGCATTTTGATAAGCCTCGTTTTGAGGAATTCATGGAATAATCCATTTTCATGGAAAAAAGAATAAGAACAAGGATACATAACATAAAAAAAAGAATAGGTAAGACGATATTCGCCCCCCCCCTACATATTTAATTTCTTCTCCTATACAAAAACTAGCAAGACCTACTCCATTGGTAATTCCATCGATAACACCCTTATCGAAAAAATTCGTTAGTTCGGCTAATCTTCTTATACCCAAGATAAAGACCCTAGTATAGAAAACATCTATATAACCACGATTATATGACCAGCTGTATATCTTTTCTTTTACTTGATCCAAAAAGTTTTTTTTTGGATTCCCTTTTACAAGGGAATTTAGAAAATTCAAATTCTGAAAAAAAGAATAAGTGGATCCATAGAAGATATATGCTATGAATAGACCAAGAATTGCTAAACTTACAGAAGAAATTGCATTAATGAGAAATTCATATGAATTTATGGAAGAATTAGAACTTTCCTGAAAAGAGTTTATTGAAGGAGTTAGCCACTTTGATAATATGGTTAATTCCGATATTCCATTACCCTTTATTCCATTATCAAAATGGATTCCTATAGATCCAATGAACAAAGTAAAAAGCAGTAATATAAGAAGAGGAAATAGCATAGTATTTCCCGTTTCATGAGGATAGACAAAAGTGTTTTTAGCCCCAAAGGGAGTACTAAAGGATCCTATCTTATTTCTTGTATTATCAGGAATTTGAGGTCCATTTTGTGAAAAAAAAGAAACTCCATCCTTCATTGTTGATAAAACAAAATCTCTATTGACTCCTTTGGATATGCCTTTTCCCCATAAGGATATTGAATACAACGAACCTTCTTTAGTACTGCTGTAATTTTGAAAATGAACACGCAAATACCCATCAAAAGTAAGTAAATATATCCGAAACATATAAAATGCAGTTAATCCTGCAGTAAAAGAGGCTATTATTCCAAAAAAAGGTGAATACAACCAGCTATTACTAAGGATTTCATCTTTGGACCAGAAGCAAGCAAGAGGTGGAATACCACAAAGAGAAAGTGTACCGCATAAAAAAGTAGTTCTTGTAATTGGAACGTATTTTCTTAAACCACCCATAAGAACCATATTCTGACTTTTATCTGGTGAATATCCAACAAGAGGTTCCATTGAATGAATAACGGATCCGGATCCTAAGAACAATAAAGCTTTCGAATAAGCATGAGTGATCAAATGGAATAAAGCAGCTTCATAAGAACCTATACCGAGAGCTAACATCATATAACCCAATTGAGACATTGTAGAATAGGCTAAGCTTCTTTTAATATCTCTCTGAGCAAGAGCTAAAGTGGCTCCTAAGAAGAGCGTTATTGTACCTACTAAAGAAATAAAACTCATTATCCAGGGTAGGGATATGAAAAGAGGAAGAAGTCGAGCTATAAGAAAAATCCCCGCAGCAACCATAGTTGCTGCGTGTATAAGAGCCGAAATAGGAGTGGGTCCTTCCATAGCATCGGGTAACCATACGTGAAGAGGGAATTGTGCGGATTTTGCAACTGCACCAAGGAATAATAAAAAAGCACACAAAGTAGTAAGTAAGGAATTAATCCCATTATTAGGAATCCAGTTATTAGCTATTTTGAACAAATCCCGAAACTCTAAACTACCTGTTATCCAAAAAAAACCTAAAATTCCTAATAACAGACCAAAATCCCCTACACGATTAGTTACAAAAGCTTTTTGGCAAGCACTCGCTGCAATTGGCCGTGTAAACCAAAAGCCTATCAATAAATAGGAACACATTCCGACAAGTTCCCAAAAAAAATAAATTTGTATCAAATTGGAACTAGTAACCAATCCCAACATGGCAGTATTAAAAAAACTTATATAAACAAAAAATCTCAAATATCCTTCATCGTGAGACATATAATCGTCACTATAAATAAGAACCAAGATTCCTACAGTAGTAATTAGTATTAACATAATAGACGTAAGGGGGTCGATCAAGTATCCAAATTCTAAAGAAAAATCGTTATTGATGGTCCAAGACCATAGATATTGATAGATAGAACTTCCATTTATTTGTTGAATAGACAGGTGAACTGAGAATACCAGAGCTATACTTAAGAGTAAAATACTAGGAAAAGCCCATATGCGACGAAGATTTTTTGTTGCTGTCGGAATAAGAAAAAGTCCAAATCCCATTGACATAATAACTGGAAGTGGGAGAAGAGGGATTACCCAGGCATATTGATATGTATGTTCCATAAGAAAAGAAATAGCAATTTTTAGTTGAAATTTATAGTTCAATTTTTCTATAAAATAGAATTGTTTCCGATTCACCAAACCTACTCTTATATCTCTCTAAAGGAATTAAAAAAACAAAATAAGAATAAGAAAAAATACCGGAATTCTGGATTTTTCAAAATTTCTCTCATTAAAATATTCAAAAATTCAGAATGGGTTTAGTTGCTTAAATTCAAAAAGTGAATCAAAGAATTTCGTTATCTAGTTATTAGTAAAAAAAAAATATTTATTAAACTACAAAAAAAGATTGAATCATTTTACTTTCTATTCATTTTTGTATTTCTTTCTCTTAAAATAAAGGAGCTCTCTTGTTTCGTAATTGATTGATTGAATTCCAAAGAATCTATAGTATAGGAAATTCTCAAATATTGCTTACTTCATATAAAACGGAAATCCTAATGACTAGAATTCTCTAAGTTTTAGAATGTCTTGTTTAAGAGACTAAGTATTTTTTTTGATTGGAATTCAATTATGAAATACCGTTCTGAACTTAATTAACTAATTGAATTTGAACCTTCTTTTTATCTCCCCATCTTATATGGGGGCTTATCCCCCATACCATATATTTATATATGGGGTATATTTGATATATAAATTGATTTAAATAGAAAGTCTTAAAAAACTCTTGTCTTATCCACATTAGACAAAATGAACTAAAAAAGAATTTTGAATTTCAGTATCTTTCAGTATCTTTGAATTTCAGTATCTTTCAGTATCTAAGTATAAATACTAAGAAAAAACAGAAAGAAGGATTGATTTTTGGCAATAGATGTCTTTCACATACAACTATAAAAAAATAATTCCCCTTTAAAATGGCAGTTCCAAAAAAACGTACTTCGATGTCAAAAAAGCGTATTCGTAAAAATCTTTGGAAGAAAAAGACTTATTTTTCCATAGTACAATCTTATTCTTTAGCAAAATCAAGACCATTTTCTAGCGGCAAGGAGCATCCAAAACCAAAAGGTTTTTCTGGGCAACAAACAAACAAATAATAAAGTTTTGGAATAATCTGAATTGAACTATCCCAACCCAAAGAAATTCCAATTATTTAATCTGAATGAATAATTCAGATTAATTATAGAATCCTCATTTTTTTATGAGGATTCTATTACCAAAAGTAGACTATTCTTGCAATAGGACATACAACCTCTACCTATCTTATCCAATCTTATCCTAATTCCAATTATTTAATCTGAATGAATAATTCAGATTAATTATAGAATCCTCATTTTTTTATGAGGATTCTATTACCAAAAGTAGACTATTCTTGCAATAGGACATACAACCTCTACCTATCTTATCCAATCTTATCCTAAATTCCCATATAAATGAGTTTAGGACTGGTAAATCATATTAATAAGAGCGTAAAGGCTTTCATTCTATAAATTTTTCTAAAATACAAAATTATTTGTAGTTAATGATGAAATTCTAATGTTCCTAAATTCTATGGCCTCTCCCAATCTCGACGATTCGTGAGAAAATAACTATTATTCTTTTAAGTTAACTATTATTTTAAGTTAGCCGCCATGGTGAAATTGGTAGACACGCTGCTCTTAGGAAGCAGTGCTCAAGCATCTCGGTTCGAGTCCGAGTGGCGGCATTCTCGAAAAAGAATACAATAGATTAGAAAATGGATGAAATTAGCAATTTCCAATTTTGTAATGGGACCTTATCCTTATGCTATTTGCAACTTTAGAACATATACTAACCCATATCTCTTTCTCAACCATTTCAATTGTGATTACGATTCATTTGATAACCTTATTAGTTCGTGAACTTAGGCTTAGGGGATTACGTGATTCGTCAGAAAAAGGAATGATAACTACTTTTTTCTCTATAACAGGATTCTTAGTTTCTCGTTGGGTTTCTTCGGGACATTTTCCATTAAGTAATTTATATGAGTCATTAATCTTCCTTTCATGGGCTCTGTATATTCTTCATACTATTCCTAAGATACAGAACTCGAAAAATGATTTAAGCACAATAACTACGCCAAGTACTATTTTAACGCAAGGCTTTGCCACATCGGGTCTTTTAACTGAAATGCATCAATCCACAATACTAGTACCTGCTCTACAATCTCAGTGGTTAATGATGCATGTCAGTATGATGTTACTAAGCTATGCAACTCTTTTGTGCGGATCCTTATTATCCGCCGCTCTTCTAATCATTAGATTTCGAAATTCTTTCGATTTCTTTTTATTTTTAAAAAAGAAAAAAAATGTTTTACTTCAAATATTTTTCTTTAGTGAGATGGAATATTTATATGCAAAAAGAAGTGCTTTAAAAAACACCTCTTTTCCCGCATTTCCAAATTATTACAAATATCAATTAACTGAGCGTTTGGATTCTTGGAGTTATCGTGTCATTAGTCTAGGGTTTACTCTTTTAACCATGGGTATTCTTTGTGGAGCAGTATGGGCTAATGAGGCATGGGGATCCTATTGGAATTGGGATCCTAAGGAAACTTGGGCATTTATTACCTGGACCATATTTGCTATATATTTACATAGTAGAACAAATCCAAATTGGAAGGGTACAAATTCCGCACTTGTAGCTTCGATAGGATTTCTTATAATTTGGATCTGCTATTTTGGTATCAATCTGTTAGGAATAGGTTTACATAGTTATGGTTCATTTACATTACCACCTAAATGATTACATAACATAAAACCCTCATTTTTTTATGATATGAAGGTTTTTTTCCTTTTTTGTTTGATTTGAGAACCCCTTGAACGTCTTTTCAAAGGGTTCTCAAAAATTCGAGATAGATCTAATTAGACTTTTTTCCACTATGGAATTTTTTTCCACGATGAAATATAGAGCGGACTAGTTAAAAAAAGAAAATCCTATTTAGGATAATAATTGGATAATAGAGCCTCTACCCTGTCAACGGATAGCGAGAGAACTAAATCGGGATAAATACCAATTCCTATTACTGGTAAAAAGATACAGATTAAAAGAAATAGTTCCCGTGGTCCAGAATCCACAAAATGTTCATTTGGAACATGAAATAGCTTGTATCCATAGAACATCTGGCGTAACATGGATAATAAATAAATAGGAGTTAATATCATTCCAATTGCCATTACAAAAATAATTAGCATTTTTGGCATTAACATAAATTTAGGACTAGTAATTAGTCCAAAAAATACTACTAATTCTGCAACAAAACCGCTCATTCCTGGCAAGGCAAGAGAAGCCATTGAAAAGCTACTAAACATGGTAAAAATTTTTGGCATTGGAATAGATATTCCCCCCAATTCTTCGAGATAAACAAGACGCACTCTATCACAAGCCGTTCCCGCCAAGAAAAAAAGTGTAGCACCGATAAATCCATGGGATAATATTTGTAAAATAGCTCCATTTAGTCCAATGTTGGTTATGGAACCAATTCCTATAATTATGAAACCCATGTGAGATACGGAGGAGTAGGCTATTCTTTTTTTGAAATTTCGTTGACCAAGAGAAGTTGAAGCTGCATAGATTATTTGCACCGCTCCTATTATTACCAACCAGGGGGAAAATAGATAATGAGCATGAGGTAACAATTCCATATTGATCCGAATCAATCCGTATGCTCCCATCTTTAATAGAATTCCGGCTAAAAGCATACATGTACTGTAATGTGCTTCCCCATGGGTATCTGGTAACCACGTATGTAGAGGTATAATTGGCAATTTGACAGCATAAGCAATAAGGAAGCCAAAATACAGTAGTATTTCCAATGTTGCAGGGTATGATTGATTAATCAATCTTTCCAAATCTAATCCGGGTTCATTGGAACCGTATAACCCCATACCCAGAACTCCAATTAAGAAAAAAATGGAACCGCCTGCAGTATACAAAATAAACTTAGTAGCTGAGTACAGACGCCTCTTTCCCCCCCACATGGATAAAAGTAAGTAAACAGGGATTAATTCTAACTCCCACATGATAAAAAAAAGTAAAAGGTCTCGTGAAGAGAATAATCCTATTTGACCGCTATACATTGCTAGCATCAGGAAATAGAATAATCGCGAATTCCGGGTAACCGGCCAAGCCGCTAAAGTAGCTAAAGTAGTGATAAATCCTGTCAATAAAATGGATCCTAATGAAAGTCCATCGATTCCCAATCTCCAGTGGAAATCCAAAACATCTATCCATTTAGAATCCTCCTTTAATTGGATTAAGGGATCCTCTAATTGGAAATGATAACAGAATGCATAAGTCATTAGAAGGAATTCTAATAAACAAATAGATATAGTATACCACCTAACTATTTTATTTCCTTTATGAGGTAAAAAGAAAATTAATGAACCGGCAAATATCGGCAAAACAACAAGTATTGTTAACCAAGGAAAATAACTCATGATAAAGTAATAAAGACAAGATACGTTTTGACCAGAAAAGCCCATGCTCAATTATTTCGAGCACAGGCTTCTTCGGTAAAGAGGAATCAGACGATTCGAGTGGAGTTTTTTGTAACGTATCAATAAGATAGAGCCATGCTGCGGGTTGTTTCAGGCCCTAAATAAACGCGGACACTTAAAAAATCTGTTGGGCAGGCAGATTCGCATCTCTTACAACCCACACAATCTTCGGTTCTCGGCGCGGAAGCAATTTGCTTGGCTTTACATCCATCCCAAGGTATCATTTCTAATACATCTGTTGGACAAGCTCGTACACATTGAGTGCATCCTATACATGTATCATAAATTTTTACAGAATGTGACATTGGATCTCTAAATTTTCCTTTTCAACATAAAAATTTTCGATCTGGTAAAAATGAAATTAGTACTATATAAATTAGATGTATTGTAGACACCAGACGAAGCAATGGTTTATCCAAACTTTAACAAATAATAATATATTTCTTAATCCGTTTGTAAGAAAGCGTGAAAAGAACCAAGAGACTTGAATTTAAGACTTCAACAGTCAGAATTATATGAATTCTACATACTAATTTGAATTAGCCAATAAATTGGGTATCATCTTTTCAATATAAATTATTGCAATATTCAAATTGCAATATCAATGGATTGTAAAAATGCAATATTCAATTAAGTAAAAAAGAATACTCTGAAATAACCTACTCAAAAAATGGATATTATTAAATACTAATAAAAAAATAAGATCAGATTTCTATTCATCTTAATGTTCCGTATTATTATATATGTGCCTTTGTTTAGAGGATTCTATGTCTAATTATTCAAAAAATTAGATTGATTGATACGAGTTGATTTCCTGTTACGATGGATGGAAGAAAGAATGGATAGTCCAATAGCTGCTTCAGCAGCCGCAAGGGCTATAACAAAAATCGCGAAAATGTCTCCTTTTAATTGGCGACTATCAAATAGATCAGAAAATATTACGAGATTTAGATTAATTGAATTCAGTATAAGTTCAAGACATATTAGAGCTCTAACCATGTTTCGGCTTGTGATCAATCCATAGATACCAATCGAAAATAAATAGACACTCAAAAAAAGTACATGCTCAAACATCATTAACTAACTCCTTATCAATCTCGATTCATTTCAATATGAGGACAAGAATTGAACCGATTCAATTAATTAGAATAGAACAATTACGCAACAAAAGAGAAAAGAAGGTATTTGTTGTGTTGGCAGTAGATGGGTTTTACTAAATCAAAATTGTGATTGTTTAGTTATTTATTTTATATTTGAAATTCTAAGAATTTTGACTCATTCTAAGTATTTCTTATTGTCGAGCCATAGTAATTGCACCTATTAAAGAAACTAGAAGAATTAGGGAAATGAGTTCAAACGGAAGATAAAAATCGGTTGCTAAATGAATCCCAATTTGTTGAACGTTATTTATGAGACCCTGTTCTACTATTTGGTTTGATCTTGTAGTCCAAAGAATTCCATACCACGACGTATCTGGGATAGTAGTCATTAGTGAAAAAGGAATAGTTATACAAATGAGTAAAGTAAACCCATCTCCAATAGTCCAAAAATTATTATCTTTAGACCACTCTGAGCCATTTACAAACATTACAGCAAATATGATCAAGACATTTATGGCTCCCACATAAATAAGAAGTTGTGCGACAGCTACAAAGTAGGAATTCAATAAAAAATAGAATAAGGATATACAAACAAGAACTAATCCCAGCGAAAAGGCAGAATAAATTGGGTTGGTAAGTAATACTACTCCTAGACCCCCTAGTAGAAGAATAAATCCCCCAAATAGCACAAGAATCTCATGTATTGGTCCAGGTAAATCCATTATGGATAAGAAGAAATTTCTAGTATAAAATTTTTCATGAACTGACTAAAACTAAAAGATTCAAGGAAGGAAAAAGATATTAGGATTTTTTTTTTGTTAGAAAAATCCATTTTTCTAACAAAGGAAAAAGATATTAGGATTTTTTTTTTGTTAGAAAAATCCATTTTTCTAACAAAAAAAAATCCTAATACCTAGTAATCAGTAATCGTTCTTGAATTCCAAGATTTTTCTTCCTCTATTTTACTTTGAGGCGAATTCCTAATTGTTTGAATTGTGTAATCTCCCATTATGGAGATTGGTAACCGACTCAAAGCAATTTGATTGTAATTCAATTCATGACGATCATAAGTAGAAAGTTCATATTCTTCAGTCATCGATAAACAATTTGTCGGACAGTATTCAACACAGTTACCACAAAATATACAAACTCCGAAATCAATACTATAATTAAGCAATTGTTTCCTTTTAATATCCTTTTCAAATCTCCAATCCACAAGAGGTAGATCTATCGGGCATACGCGAACACATACTTCACAAGCAATGCATTTATCAAATTCAAAGTGTATTCGCCCCCGGAAACGCTCCGATGTAATTGATTTTTCATAAGGGTAGTGAATCGTTATAGGTAAACGATTTGTGTGGGATAAGGTAATTATGAAACCTTGACCAATGTATCTTGCGGCGCGTATTGTTTGTTGACCATAACTAATGAACCCAGTTAGCATAGGGAACATATTCTAAATATGTATGAAAAAGGTATGTTTCTTTCTCTTGTTTGAGAGAACTTTTGTGTTGAAAATATTCTTACTGTTATTGTATTATCTTATTTATAGTGAAACTAGTTGGAAAGAAGTTGTTAATAAGAGATTGCCCAGAGAAATAGGTAAAAGAAATTTCCATCCAAGATTTAATAACTGATCCATTCTCATCCTGGGTAAAGTCCATCTTATTGTGATAGAAATGAAGAGAAATAAATAAGCTTTAGTTAATGTAATAAAGATACCTATTACCATTTCCAAAATTCCCATTATTTTATTCATTTGGAAAAATCCAAAAAAGGATATATAGGGAATAGATAAATTCCACCCGCCTAAGTATAGAATAGTTACAAATAAAGAGGAAACTAATAAATTTAGGTAAGAAACAAGATAAAATAAACCATATTTAATACCAGAATATTCGGTTTGATAACCTGCTACTAATTCTTCTTCTGCTTCTGGTAAATCAAAGGGTAATCTTTCACATTCTGCCAAAGAAGAAATTAGAAAAACTAGAAAACCTATAGGCTGACGCCAAAGATTCCACCCCAAAAAACCATATTTGGACTGTGCTTCAACTATATCAACTGTACTTGAACTGTTAGATAATCATAGTCGATGATAACATTACAGTTCCCACCGCTATTCCAAAACCGTACATGAAACCTTAGCTTCATACGGCTCCTCTATGATCAGAAAAAAAGAAAAGATTGTTTCATTTCGGTATTATTCCCTGGGCGTAGATAGAATTAGGTAAGATAAAATTGATTGGAAAGTCCCAAATTAGACCAAAGCAATTCTGTCTGCTAGAATAACAAAAAAGCGCTTCCGAATTGATCTCATCCTTTATATAATAAAATAAAAATTTTTCTTTATTCGGTAATAACTTAATATTGGAATAAAACACTCGTTATAGCAATTAATAAATGGAAAGAATTAGGCATTAGTTCATGAGGAATTCTGTATGAATAGGAATAAAGGAAGGAAAGAATAAATAAAGATCCTTTTTTCTATTGCATTCCATATCTTTTGTCCTATTCTTCTTTCCCCGGGAAGGGTATACTTAAAAGAAAAAAAGAATAAAGGGTTAATTCGTTCTTGATAGCCATTTCTTTAACAAGTGAATGGGAACATACTCTAGACCGGAATTCGAAGAAAGTACTACTTGATCATTTCCACCAATTTCAAGTCTTTATTACGATTCCTTTTATGAGGAAAAATGTCTAATGATTTAGATTCTCTCATTACTAATCCTGTATGTACTTTAGTGTTTCTAATCCCTCACTAACTTTTGATGAATTGCCTTATGGTTATAAGTTATAGTAATAACTCAAAATATTCTAGTAATGGAATTCCATATTGCGAATCCTTTATTCTTACCCGCTTCAAGATATGATGACTAATCAAACAATCTCAACCTTGGGGTAAAGAGTTTACACTGCTTATGTTTACTTGAACTTTTTTCTTGTACATAGGAAATGAGATTTTATATTTTTACTACAAATTAAAAAGCTGTTTTGTTTCACTCATATAGCTATCTAGTTTAACTTACCAATCCGAATACAGAATAAGCAAAGGAGGATAAGCATTCAATGTATTTTAGAGGAAAAAGATCCTATTTTAACGAATCACACGTAGAGATATTGCTAGTACACAAAAAGTTAATGGTATTTCATAACTAATAGATTGAGCAGCCGCTCGTAGACCGCCTGAAAAAGAATACTTATTATTTGAGCTATATCCCGCCATGAGAAGACCAATAGGAGCAATACTTGAAATAGCAATCCATAAAAAAACACCAATACTAAGATCAGCTAAAACAAAACGATATCCCAAAGGGATAACTAAAAAACTTAATAAAACAGATATGACTGCTATAGAGGGACCAATGCTAAATAAAGGAATATCTCCTCGGGATGGGAGGATATCCTCTTTTAAAAGTAGCTTAGTTCCATCTGCTATAGCTTGAAGCAATCCCAGCGGGCCAGCATATTCAGGACCAATACGTTGTTGTATCGCTGCAGATATTTCTCTTTCTAACCACACAATTACGAGTACTTCTATTGTGATTCCCAGTAGGAGGGTCAAAATGGGTAGAATCCATATCAGTCCGTAGACTTCTTTTAATAATTCCGATTTCGAAAAAGAATTGATAGTTTCTACCTCTATTATCATTTCAACGGTCAACTTCCCCCATAATGATATCTATACTACCTAATATTGTCATTATATCAGCCAATTTCATTTTTTTAACTAGCTGAGGAAGAATTTGTAAATTAATAAAACCAGGTGGACGAATTTTCCATCTCCAGGGGAAAAGACTATCATCTCCTATCAGATAAATTCCTAATTCACCTTTTGGAGCTTCTACTCTTACATAAAGTTCTTGCTTTGATAATTCAAAATTGGGCGAAGGTTTTTTACCAAGAAATCGATATTCAAAATCATTCCATTCGGAATTTTTTGCGTTCTTAAAGCGTCGGGCTTCTAAATTCTCATAAGGTCCTCCCGGAATTTTCTCTACAGCTTGTTGGATAATTTTTATGGATTCCCTCATTTCACTGATTCGTACTAAATAGCGAGCTAACGAATCTCCTTCTTTTTGCCATTGTACTTTCCAATCAAATTGATTGTAAGACTCATAAGGATCAATTTTACGAAGATCCCATTGTATTCCAGAAGCTCGTAACATTGGGCCTGATAAGCCCCAATTTACAGCTTCTTCTCCACTAATAAAACCGACTCCTTCAACTCGTTCTAAAAAAATGGGATTCTGTGTAATAAGTTGTTGATATTCAACAACTCCTCGTAAAAAATAATCACAGAAATCTAAACATTTATCTATCCATCCATAAGGTAGATCGGCAGCTACTCCTCCGATGCGAAAGTAATTATGCATCATTCGCATACCTGTAGCAGCTTCAAATAGATCATATATCAATTCTCTCTCTCTAAAAATGTAGAAAAAAGGAGTCT